ATGGATTTCTTACTTATACTTAATTGTTCAATTTGAAATAGTCGTGCAATTACAAAAAATTCATGTTTCGTAATTTCATAATCCAAAATTGTCATTTTAAATTGACCTTTGGATACAAATTACGAGAATGTATAATTGTCTTCAAAGTTGTCATTGAAGGTAAGAGATTTATTCCTTTTTAGAAATAAAGTTTATGATCTGAATAGTAATCAAATCGGGAGACCCCTTAACTATTAAAGGGTTATAATAGAACGAATCACACTTTTACCACTAAACTATACCCGCTACAGTTCGATTATTGTATCAAATTATCACTTTTGTCGAATACCGAAATGTAATCAACAGAATCATGAAATTGATAGTATTGGCTTTTCTGTAGTAGGATTAAAAAAGTGAGATTCCGATAAAGTTATGTTGTTCTCTAGAATTTTATTTCTAATCTAAATAATTCTTAATCTTAATTTGACTTTTTTTATTACATATTTTTTAATATAATTAAATAATCTTTTTATTTAAATATTTTCGAGGGGGAGAGATGGCTGAGTGGACGAAAGTGTCGGATTGCTAATCCGTTGTACGAGTTATTCGTACCGAGGGTTCGAATCCCTCTCTTTCCGTGTTCCATTGATTATTAAATTTTAATATTCTATGATGTTTAATTTATTTTTCTTTCGAATTTTTTTGGTAATTAGAATTCGCTTTTTTATAAAATTAAAAAATCTATAATTCGAAAAAAAAAAGAGATGAACAAGTACAGTAAAAAAACCGTTATTTTTAATCTTCGCGTCCAGGATTACGCCCTGGATCATTAGATAGGAATCCGAAAATAAAGAGAGAAACAAAGAATATCACTACTGTGTAAACAAAGAGTTTGAGAGTAAGCATTACAAATCTCCAATTTTGTTTTTTAAGAGAATAGATTCTCTATTGTTATCCCGCATATCCTATATTTTTTTATTTGATTTGACGCCCCAATTTTTGAAACTTCTAAAATCGACTTTTTATTTGGAATGGAGATAATAAATACAAATTTAAGTTATTATTATCTTATCTATTATTTTTTAGGATGGAAAAGGAGATTAATAAATAATCTGGGTTGTGGCTATCCAAGAATTTTGATATTTGAATTTTAAAGGTTCATACTGTAATATTTTTGATCTTGGTAAGTATTTAGTATTAGAATGCTCTTTTTCGAAAAAAAGAATTCATTTTTATAGCATAAGATGAAAGATCTTATCGAAAACTTACAGCAGCTTGCCAAACAAAGGCTAAGAGAAAAAAAAAGAGAGGTATGACTGGCATAAAATCAACGATTGGACTCAAAAAAGCATAGGCCTCCGGTAATTTCGCAAAGAAACCACTACTTGAATAAAGAACAGAATTAAGACCGATAAAACTAAAGATATTAAGCATAATAGACATTTTGTTTTTTTTTAATTGCATTTTGATTGAATTATTGACAGAAAGAAAAAATCCTTCGTTTTTTTGAACTTATTCACTCAATCAAAGAACCTTCCATTCTCAATGGAGAATAGAATAAATTCTACTTTCATATAATATCTTAATGGAATTATCGAGAATGATCAATAATTTAATTTTTTCTATGTCTACATCTATTGGATACTAAACAACAGAATCTAATTTATTCTTTAGATAGTTGGGCGAGAATTGACGAATAATCAAGAACAATATTAGTGTAATAGAAATCAACGTGGGGCGTGGCCAAGTGGTAAGGCATCGGGTTTTGGTCCCGCTATTCGGAGGTTCGAATCCTTTCGTCCCAGAGCATCTAAAATTATAGTTAATAAACTTACAGGTTGAGCTCGAAAACAAAGATGGATTTCTCTCTCTTAGAGATGTTGTAATTTATTTAATTTATATAAATATATAAAAAACGGTTAATTAAGAATTAGAAAAAAAGATATATTACATATCTAATCTATGTAATTTTCTATATTCTATATAACAATATAACAATAACAACTGTCTTAACCGAACCAATGACTATTCATGATTTGATAATTGAATCAACCGCAGACCGGTTCCAATTTGGAGGAATGTTATGGTAAAACTTCGTTTGAAACGATGTGGTAAAAAGCAACGTGCGACTTGAAGGACATGATCTGTTGTGGATTCTCATATCCATCATTCTAGAATAAGGGGTGCTCTTAACTCGACATCTTTTGCTCTATTCCACTCGTTCTTGGGGTGTGAGGAAATATGATGGAGCTCGAGTAGAAAGTATTGAGCTATTTTTCAAGGGAGAAGAGTCTAGGGTTAGTGTCAATCAAAAGAATAACTTCGTCAGTTATCTTTGACAGAGAAATCAAATTGTAAAACTTTTCAATCAATATAATATATTTAATCGTGCGGAAATCCGGCGTTGGTATGAGTAGATTCTTTGAGAGAAATAACACTAAAAGGTATGTTGCTGCCTGAAAGGATTAAAAATCAACGAAGTAATGTCTAAACCCAATGATTCAAAAATAAGATAAAGGCTTCCGGAACAAGGAAATACCCTTTGACTATTTACTATATTTTAATTGTTGCTAAGACCCAACAAAGGGTATTTGAGACTGCTCAATAATTGATAAATGGTAAGGTAAAAGATTTTTTCTGTTGAATTTTTTTTAAGTTATTCAACTTGAGTTATGAGTATACAAATGAAATGATTTTTTTGAGGAAAGCAAGGGGTTTAATTCATTTGAAGATTTTATGGACTTATTTTATATTTGATTCGTCATTACTTTAAAAACATTTTTCTCGAGCCGTACGAGGAGAAAACTTCCTATACGTTTCCAAGGGGGGTTAAATCTATCCCAATGAGCCGTCTATCGAATCGTTGCAATTGATGTTCGATCCCGAAGAGAGGGAAGAGATCTGCAGAAAGTGGGTTTTTATGATCCGATAAAAAATCAAATTTATTTAAATGTTCCTGTTATTCTAGATTTTATTCAAAAAGGCGCTCAACCTACAGAAACTGTTTATGATATTTTAAATAGGGCAGAGATTTTTAAAGAATTTCAAATTAAAATTTAATTAAACGAAGTTCAATTAATAAAAAATTTTTTCAATATAAAAACGAAAGATAATGAAGTTTTAATTTAGTAAAACTTTCGTTTTATGTAGTGCTAATTCAACACAAACTTTATTTTATAATTTGATTTCGGTTTCACAATTTCGATTCTATTTATCTTCATATTGACAAGAATGTATTCAACAAATATAATTCAATTATCAATTATTTATGAAATAAAAATTTAAATAGTTTTTCTTGTCTTCGGCTCAATATTTTTAGTCAAGGATTCGTTGGTTGAATTTGTTCCGATATAAAATTTGTTGACCTAGATTATATCTACATAACATAGCTATTACGGGGGTTGCTAACTCAACGGTAGAGTACTCGGCTTTTAAGTGCGGCTCAGATCTTTTACATATTTAGATGAAGCAAGAGATTCGTCTACAACATCGGTAGAGTTTATACGACCACGACTGATCCTGAAAGGAAATGAATGGAAAAAAGAGCATGTCGTATCAATAGAGAATATTTCATTTTTATCAAACCGATACAAAGTTTGAATTCTTGAAAGAAAATGCAATGAATTCAAAGTTGGGTCGATTGAATAAATGGATCGAACCCTATCCTTCTGGGTTCCAATTTTGTGGAAAAAATTAGCAACGAGCTTATCTTCGTAATTTGAATTATTACTCGATCTAATTAGACGTTAAAAAAACTTAGTGCCTAATACGGTAAAAGATTCTCCCTTGTGTGGATTATCTTTTTTAGCGAATCCTAACTATTAGACTCTCTATATGGAGATGGAAATTAATGTGTAGAAGAAACAGTATATTGATAAAGATACTTTTTCCAAAATCAAAAGAGCGATCGGATTGCAAAAATAAAGGATTTCGAACCATCGTATTGTATTGTTAATAAAAAAAAAATGAATTAGATGGAAAAAAAGAAAGAGTCCGCTGATGAATTTAACTATTTCGAGGTAGCTATTAAAAAAACCTTGTTTTGACTGTCTCGCACTATGTATCATTTGATAACTCAAGAAAACTTCTATTTTTTACTTTGAATTTTAGGTCTGATTTTTATTTGAAATGCAAGAATTTCAAGGATATCTAGAACGAGAAAGTTCTTGTCAACACATCTTTTTCTATCCACTTATCTTTCAGGAATATCTTTTTTCGTTTGCATATGGTTTAAATAAATCGATTTTATTGGAAACGTCAGGTGATAGGAAATATAGTTTACTAATTGTGAAACGTTTAATTACTCGAATGTATTATCAACAAAATAATTTGCTTTTCTTGGCTAATGCTTCTAAGCAAAATAACTTTTTGGGTCACAAACACAATGTTTATTCGCAAATGATATCAGAAGGATTTGTAGTCATTGTAGAAATTCCATTTTCTCTACTATTAATCGCTTCACTACAAAGAAAAAAAAAAATAAAATCTTATAATTTGCGATCAATTCATTCAATATTTCCTTTTTTAGAGGACAAAATTGTCCATTTAAGTTATGTGTTAGATATATTAATACCTTACCCCGCCCATCTAGAAATCTTGGTTCATACACTTCGGTATTGGGTAAAAGATGCCTCGTGTTTGCATTTATTACAATTTTTTCTTTATGAGTATTATAATTGGAATAGTTTTTTTATTCCAAAAAAATCTATTTCTATTTTTTTTAAAAGGAATAAAAGATTATTCTTATTTTTATATAATTGCCATGTATGTGAATATGAATCCATTTTCTTTTTTCTTTGCAGCCAATCCTCTCATTTACAATCCACATCGTATAGAGTCCTTCTTGAACGCATTTATTTCTATGGAAAATTCGAATATTTAGTCAAACTTTTTACTAAGGATTTTGACGTTATCTTATGGCTTTTCAAAGAACCTTCCCCGCATTCTGTTAGGTATAAAGGAAAATCTATTCTGTCTTTAAAAGGAACACCTTTTTTAATACATAAATGGAAATTTTACCT